GCTAGTGTAGCTTAATTAAAGCATAACACTGAAGATGTTAAGATGGGCCCTAGAAAGCCCCGCGGGCACAAAGGTTTGGTCCTGGCCTTTCCAACAACTCTAGCTTAACTTACACATGCAAGTATCCGCACTCCCGTGAGAATGCCCCACAGTTCCCTGCCCGGGAACAAGGAGCTGGTATCAGGCACATCCTACTTATAGCCCACGACGCCTTGCTTAGCCACACCCCCAAGGGAATTCAGCAGTGATAAATATTAAGCCATAAGTGAAAACTTGACTTAGTCAAAGCTAAGAGGGCCGGTAAAACTCGTGCCAGCCACCGCGGTTATACGAGAGGCCCAAGTTGTTAGACATCGGCGTAAAGCGTGGTTAAGATAACTCAAATACTAAAGCCAAACACCACCCCCACTGTTATACGTTCACGGAGGTAGGAAGCCCAATCACGAAAGTAGCTTTATAATATCTGAGCCCACGAAAGCTAGGACACAAACTGGGATTAGATACCCCACTATGCCTAGCCGTAAACATAGACAGTTCACATACCCTACTGTCCGCCCGGGAACTACGAGCATCAGCTTAAAACCCAAAGGACTTGGCGGTGCTTTAAACCCACCTAGAGGAGCCTGTTCTAGAACCGATAATCCCCGTTCAACCTCACCCTTCCTTGTTCTATCCCGCCTATATACCACCGTCGTCAGTTTACCCTGTGAAGGTCAAACAGTAAGCACAATCGGCATAGCCCAAAACGTCAGGTCGAGGTGTAGCGTATGGAAGGGGAAGAAATGGGCTACATTCCCTAATATTAGGGTATACGGACGACATACTGAAACGCATGTCTGAAGGAGGATTTAGCAGTAAGCAGGAAGTAGAGTGTCCCGCTGAAACCGGCTCTGAAGCGCGCACACACCGCCCGTCACTCTCCCCGAGCTAAGATTCTTTAAGTAACTAAAACCCTATAACTGTAAAGGGGAGGCAAGTCGTAACATGGTAAGTGTACCGGAAGGTGTACTTGGAACAAATATACCAGAGTATGGCTAAGATAGAAAAGCATCTCCCTTACACTGAGAAGTCATCCGTGCAAATCGGATTACCCTGACGCCAAAAAGCTAGCCCACCCACCCAAAAGCAACAAACCACTATTTATAACCCCGAACAAATTAATTAATTAATTAACAAACCATTTTTCCCCCTTAGTATAGGCGATAGAAAAGGAACCATGGAGCTATAGAAAAAGTACCGCAAGGGAAAGCTGAAAGAGAAATGAAACAACCCAGTTAAGCATAAAAAAGCAGAGATTTTAACTCGTACCTTTTGCATCATGAATTAGCTAGTAAAATTCAAGCAAAGAGCACTTTAGTTTGCCTCCCCGAAACTAAGTGAGCTACTCCAAGATAGCCTAGTAATAGGGCGAACCCGTCTCTGTGGCAAAAGAGTGGGAAAAGCTTCGAGTAGTGGTGACAGACCTATCGAACTTAGTTATAGCTGGTTGCCTGAGAACTGGATAGAAGTTCAGCCTCCCGGCTTCTCCCCTCACATCTAACCTTAACCTTTAGACACTTGAAAGAAACCCGGAGAGTTAATCAAAGGGGGTACAGCCCCTTTAATATAAGACACAACTTTTCCAGGAGGGAAAAGATCATAATTAAGATAAGGAACAATGTCTTGGTGGGCCTAAAAGCAGCCACCCCTACAGAAAGCGTTAAAGCTCAGACATGTATTTTTACCCCCTATTCTGATAACCTAATCTCAACCCCCTAATCTTATCAGGCCATTCCATGCAATCATGGAAGAGATCATGCTAGTATGAGTAATAAGAGAGTATTACAGACTCTCTCCCCGCACAAGTGTAAATCGGAACGGACACCCCGCCGAACCTTAACGGTCCCAAACAAAGAGGGCAACGGACAACCAAATTAAACAACCAGAAAACCGTCCAACAAACCTAACCGTTAACCCTACACTGGTGTGCTTTCAAGGAAAGACTAAAAGAAAGAAAAGGAACTCGGCAAACACATCAAGCCTCGCCTGTTTACCAAAAACATCGCCTCTTGCAAAATTAATAAATAAGAGGTCCCGCCTGCCCTGTGACTATATGTTTAACGGCCGCGGTATTTTGACCGTGCAAAGGTAGCGCAATCACTTGTCTTTTAAATGGAGACCCGTATGAATGGCATAACGAGGGCTTAACTGTCTCTTCTTTCAAGTCAATGAAATTGATCTCCCCGTGCAGAAGCGGGGATACGCACATAAGACGAGAAGACCCTGTGGAGCTTTAGGCACCAAGGCAGACTATGTTAAGTACCCCAAACTAATGATTAAAACAACTTATCACCTGCCCTAATGCCTTTGGTTGGGGCGACCGCGGGGAAATGAAAAACCCCCATGTGGAATGGGAACACCTCCTAAAACTAAGAGCCCCCGCTCTAATAAACAGAACTTCTGACTAACAAGATCCGGCAACGCCGATCAACGGACCGAGTTACCCCAGGGATAACAGCGCAATCCCCTTTTAGAGCCCATATCGACAAGGGGGTTTACGACCTCGATGTTGGATCAGGACATCCTAATGGTGCAGCCGCTATTAAGGGTTCGTTTGTTCAACGATTAAAGTCCTACGTGATCTGAGTTCAGACCGGAGTAATCCAGGTCAGTTTCTATCTATGAAATGACTTTCTCTAGTACGAAAGGACCGAGAAGATGGGGCCCATGCCTAAAGTACGCCTCCGCCCTCACCTAATGATTACAACTCAAATAGGCAAAGGGACATGTATTCTCTCTCGCCCCAGATAATGGCATGTTAAGGTGGCAGAGCACGGCTTATTGCAAAAGATTTAAGCTCTTTATACAGAGGTTCAAATCCTCTCCTTTACTATGTTCTCGACACTAGTAACCCACATCATCAACCCACTAGCTTTCATCGTCCCAGTCCTCCTAGCCGTTGCCTTCCTCACCTTACTAGAACGAAAAGTTCTAGGGTACATACAATTTCGAAAAGGCCCAAACATTGTAGGGCCCTACGGACTTCTCCAACCTATTGCCGACGGCATCAAACTCTTCATCAAGGAACCTATCCGACCTCTAACCTCCTCCCCCTTCCTATTCTTAATCACACCCATCATAGCCCTCACATTAGCCCTCACCCTATGAGCACCCATACCCATACCACATCCAGTAATTGACCTCAACCTAGGCGTCCTATTTATTCTCGCACTGTCTAGCCTCGCAGTCTATTCCATTCTAGGGTCAGGATGGGCTTCAAATTCAAAATACGCCCTCATTGGGGCCTTGCGAGCCGTAGCCCAGACCATTTCATACGAAGTTAGCCTAGGATTAATCCTCCTAAACGCGATCATCTTCACTGGAGGCTTTACACTACAAACCTTTAGCGTCGCCCAAGAAAGCGTATGGCTAATCATGCCAGCATGACCCTTAGCAGCCATATGATATATCTCAACGCTAGCAGAAACCAACCGAGCCCCCTTCGACCTAACAGAAGGTGAATCAGAACTAGTCTCGGGTTTCAACGTAGAGTATGCTGGGGGGCCCTTCGCATTATTCTTCTTAGCAGAATACTCCAACATCCTTCTCATAAACACCTTGTCCGCTACCCTCTTCCTAGGAGCCACCTATTTCCCCTCTTTCCCTATATTTACAACGACCAACCTCATAATTAAAGCAACCCTCCTCTCAGTCGTGTTTTTATGAGTTCGAGCCTCCTACCCTCGATTTCGATATGACCAACTCATGCATCTTATCTGAAAAAACTTCCTCCCCTTAACCTTAGCTCTAGTTGTGTGACACCTAGCAGTCCCCATCGCATTTGCAGGATTACCCCCTCAAATGTAAACCCAGGAGTTGTGCCTGAAATAAAGGGCCACTTTGATAGAGTGAATCATGAGGGTTAAATTCCCTCCAACTCCTTAGAAAGAAGGGATTCGAACCCTACCTGGGGAGATCAAAACTCCCAGTGCTTCCACTACACCACTTCCTAGTAGAATCAGCTAATTAAAGCTTTCGGGCCCATACCCCGAACATGTTGGTTAAAGTCCTTCTTCTGCTAATGACCGTTATTACGCTCACCATTTTACTCTTTGCACTCGGTATCGGCACCTCCCTCACATTTGTGAGCTCCCACTGACTCCTAGCCTGAATAGGCTTAGAAATCAGCACCCTCGCTATCCTACCTCTTATAGCCCAACATCATCACCCCCGAGCTGTTGAAGCTGCTACCAAATACTTTCTCATCCAAGCAACAGCGGCCGCCGTACTTCTATTTGCAAGCACTACCAACGCCTGAATCTCTGGGCACTGAGACATTCAACAGACAAGCCACCCATTACCCCTCACTATAGCCACTCTAGCCTTAGCCCTCAAAATCGGAATTGCCCCACTCCACTCCTGACAGCCCGAAGTCCTCCAAGGACTAGGATTGAACACAGGCATTATTATAGCTACCTGACAAAAATTAGCCCCCTTTGCCATTCTTACCCAAATTCAAACCCCCAACTCCCTTCTCCTCATTACCCTAGGCATCGCTTCAATCTTCATTGGGGGCTGAGGAGGGCTTAACCAGACCCAACTGCGAAAAGTACTAGGCTACTCCTCAATTGCCCATTTAGGCTGAATAGTCCTAGTATTACAATACTCCCGCCCCCTGGCCCTACTTGCCCTCCTACTTTACATCATTGTAACCTATGCTACTTTCACTCTCTTTAACCTCCAAAGCGTCACCTCCGTAAAGTCACTCTTTGCCCTCGGAGCAAAAAACCCCATCCTCACTACTCTGCTGCCCTTCCTCCTGCTATCCTTAGCCAGCCTCCCCCCGCTAACTGGCTTCCTAGCAAAACTGCTCATCCTAAAAGAACTCACCAAACAAGGCCTAGCTCCAACAGCAGCATTAGCCATTTTAGGCACCCTCCTTAGCGCATTCTTCTACGTACGACTATCCGTAGCAACAGCACTTACCCTCGCCCCCAATACAATAACCAGCACAGCCCCCTGACGACTCTCATCGTTACGACTCACCCTACCCCTCTCTATCAGCACTGCACTAGCTGTTGCCCTCTTACCCCTTACCCCTGCCCTACTCGCACTACTCACCTACTAATGCAAACCACAAACCCCTCAGTTTAAAGTGACTTAGGTTAAACTACCTAGACCAAGAGCCTTCAAAGCCCTCAGCGGAGGTGAAAACCCTCCAGTCGCTGTAAGACTTGCGGGATATTACCCCACATCTCCTGCATGCAAAACAGACACTTTAATTAAGCTAAAGCCTTACTAGATAGGCAGGCCTCGATCCTGCAAACTCTTAGTTAACAGCTAAGTGCCCAAGCCAGCGAGCATCCATCTACCTTTCCCCCGCCTTATCAAACACTTCGAAGGCGGGGGAAAGCCCCGGCAGACGATTAGTCTGCTTCTTCAGATTTGCAATCTGATATGTCTAATACACCTCGGAGCTTGGTAAGAAGAGGACTCAAACCTCTGTACATGGGGCTACAATCCACCGCTTAAAGCTCAGCCATCTTACCTGTGGCAATTACACGCTGACTTTTTTCGACCAATCATAAAGACATCGGCACCCTCTATTTACTATTCGGTGCTTGAGCTGGAATAGTGGGGACAGCTTTAAGCCTGCTAATTCGAGCAGAATTAAATCAACCAGGCAGCCTCCTTGGGGATGACCAAATCTACAATGTTATCGTCACAGCACATGCATTTGTAATAATTTTTTTTATGGTCATGCCCGCTATAATTGGGGGATTTGGAAACTGGCTAATTCCCCTAATAATCGGGGCCCCCGACATGGCATTCCCCCGAATAAACAACATAAGCTTTTGACTTCTTCCTCCCTCCCTTCTCCTTCTCCTAGCATCCGCCGGAGTTGAGGCCGGGGCTGGGACTGGATGAACAGTCTATCCTCCCCTAGCCGGCAATCTAGCGCATGCAGGTGCATCAGTAGATTTAACCATCTTCTCCCTTCATTTAGCCGGGGTTTCCTCAATTCTAGGGGCTATTAACTTTATCACAACCATCATCAACATGAAACCCCCTGCCATCTCCCAGTATCAGACACCCCTATTTGTCTGAGCAGTATTAATCACTGCAGTACTACTACTTCTTTCCCTTCCAGTCCTCGCTGCGGGCATTACAATACTCTTAACAGACCGGAACCTGAACACTACCTTCTTTGACCCCGCAGGGGGAGGAGACCCAATTCTCTACCAACACTTATTCTGATTCTTTGGCCACCCAGAGGTATATATTCTTATTCTCCCAGGGTTCGGGATAATCTCCCACATTGTCGCCTACTACAGCGGCAAAAAAGAACCCTTTGGCTACATAGGAATAGTATGGGCTATGATGGCAATCGGCCTTTTAGGATTCATTGTATGAGCACACCACATGTTTACAGTCGGAATAGACGTAGACACACGTGCCTACTTCACATCTGCCACAATAATCATTGCGATTCCTACTGGCGTTAAAGTCTTTAGCTGACTAGCAACCCTCCATGGAGCCGATATTAAATGGGAAGCCCCACTTCTCTGAGCCCTCGGCTTTATCTTCCTTTTCACGGTAGGAGGACTAACAGGTATTATTCTGGCCAATTCCTCTCTAGATATTGTCCTTCATGACACATATTACGTAGTAGCCCACTTCCACTACGTATTGTCAATAGGGGCCGTATTCGCTATCATTGCCGGCTTCGTCCACTGATTCCCCCTATTTACTGGCTATACACTTCACGAAACCTGAACAAAAATCCACTTCGGGGTGATATTTGCAGGAGTAAACTTAACCTTCTTCCCCCAACACTTCCTTGGCCTAGCTGGAATGCCCCGACGATACTCTGACTACCCTGATGCCTATACACTATGAAACTCTGTATCCTCTATAGGCTCTCTAGTTTCATTACTAGCAGTCTCCCTATTTATGTATATCATCTGAGAAGCCTTTGCCTCTAAACGAGAAGTTACAGTGGTAGAACACACAATAACCAACGTAGAATGACTTCACGGCTGCCCTCCTCCCTACCACACATTTGAAGAGCCTGCATTCGTTAAAGTCCAACGCAATTAATTCGAGAAAGGGAGGAGTTGAACCCCCATAGACTGGTTTCAAGCCAGTCGCATAACCGCTCTGCCACTTTCTTTAATAAGACTCTAGTAAAACAGCTATTACACTGCTTTGTCAGGGCAAAATTGCGGGTTAAAGCCCCGCGTGTCTTATATAATAATGGCACATCCCCAACAACTAGGATTCCAAGACGCAACCTCACCTCTCATAGAAGAGCTTCTTCATTTCCACGACCATGCCCTAATAATTGTTTTCCTAATTAGTACATTTGTACTTTATATTATAGTGGCCATGGTTACTACCAAAGTTTATGACAAGTACATTTTAGACTCCCAAGAGATTGAAATCATCTGAACTGTTCTCCCAGCAATTATTCTCATTATGATTGCCCTCCCCTCTTTACGTATTCTTTATATTATAGATGAAGTCAACGACCCGCACCTGACAGTAAAAGCTATAGGCCACCAATGATATTGAAGCTACGAATATACTGACTACGAAGAACTTGGATTCGACTCATATATAATCCCAACACAAGATTTAATGCCCGGCCAATTTCGTCTTTTAGAGACAGATCACCGAATAGTCGTCCCAGTCGAATCTCCTGTTCGAGTCTTAGTCTCCGCTGAAGACGTATTACACTCCTGAGCAGTCCCTACACTAGGAGTAAAAATAGACGCAGTCCCTGGCCGACTGAACCAAACAGCCTTCATTACTTCACGCCCAGGAGTCTTCTATGGACAATGCTCTGAAATTTGCGGAGCAAACCACAGCTTCATGCCCATCGTGGTGGAAGCCGTTCTCCTAGAATCCTTCGAAAACTGACTATCTATTACCCTCCAAGACCTATCACTAAGAAGCTAAATAGGGACTAAGCGCTAGCCTTTTAAGCTAGAGACTGGTGACCCCCAACCACCCTTAGTGAAATGCCCCAGCTTAATCCAAACCCGTGATTTGCCATCCTAATTTTTACCTGATTAGTATTTTTATATTTCCTCCCTACAAAAGTCATAGGACACACCTACCCAAGTGAACAAACCGCCCAAATTCCTCACTTCGCCCAACCAGAAAACTGACCCTGACCATGACTCTAAGCCTCTTCGACCAATTTATAAGCCCCTGACATATAGGTATCCCCCTGCTAGCCCTCTCTCTTGTACTCCCCTGAACCCTCTTTCCAACTCCCACACTTCGTTGACTAAATAACCGAATACTAACCTTCCAAGGCTGATTCATCGCCCGGTTTACGCAACAAACCTTTTTACCCCTAAACGTTGAAGGACATAAATGAGCTCTTCTTTTGGCCTCTCTTATAGTATTTCTTATTACTCTAAACATGTTGGGCCTTCTCCCCTACACCTTTACCCCTACTACACAGCTGTCCCTAAACCTTGGCCTCGCCGTACCCCTATGATTAGCGACCGTAGTTATTGGCATGCGTAACCAACCAACAGCAGCCCTAGGTCACCTTCTGCCAGAAGGAACCCCCACACCTCTAATCCCCGTCCTCATCGTTATCGAAACAATTAGCCTATTTATCCGACCCGTCGCCCTGGGAGTTCGACTTACAGCCAATTTAACTGCCGGCCACCTTCTAATTCAACTAGTCTCAATAGCTGTCTTTGTTCTATTACCCATAATACCTACCGTGGCCATACTGACAGCAATTCTGCTACTCATGCTGACACTTCTAGAAATTGCTGTCGCAATAATCCAGGCCTATGTGTTCGTATTACTCCTGAGCCTGTACTTACAAGAAAACGTCTAATGGCCCATCAAGCACACGCATATCATATAGTTGACCCCAGCCCTTGACCTCTAACAGGTGCAGTTGCTGCCCTGTTGATAACTTCAGGTCTTGCAGTTTGATTCCACTACCATACTATAACACTTATAACTCTCGGGATTGTCCTTCTTCTCCTTACAATACTCCAATGATGACGGGACATCGTACGAGAAGGCACATATCAGGGACACCACACACCCCCCGTCCAAAAAGGCCTTCGATATGGGATAATTCTCTTTATTACCTCAGAAGTCTTCTTTTTTCTAGGGTTCTTCTGGGCCTTCTACCACTCAAGCCTTGCACCCACCCCTGAACTAGGGGGCTGCTGACCCCCCACAGGCATCACCACCTTGGACCCATTTGAAGTGCCCCTTCTCAATACAGCCGTCCTCCTCGCCTCAGGGGTTACAGTTACTTGAGCCCATCACAGCATCATAGAAGGCCAACGAAGCCAAGCAATTCAATCCCTCTCCCTAACAATTCTCCTAGGGTTCTACTTCACCTTCCTACAAGGAATAGAATATTACGAAGCCCCATTCACAATTGCTGACGGGGTTTACGGTTCCACCTTCTTCGTAGCAACCGGCTTCCATGGCCTACACGTCATCATCGGCTCTACCTTCCTAGCTGTCTGCCTCCTACGCCAAGTTCAATACCACTTCACATCTGAACACCACTTCGGATTCGAAGCAGCTGCCTGATATTGACACTTCGTAGATGTCGTCTGACTATTCCTATACATCTCTATCTACTGATGAGGATCATAATCTTTCTAGTATTAACGTTAGTATAAGTGACTTCCAATCACCCGGTCTTGGTTAAAACCCAAGGAAAGATAATGAACTTAGTCATAACAATTATTTCTATTACCCTTGCACTTTCCGTTATCCTGGCCACCGTCTCCTTCTGACTCCCTCAAATAACCCCCGACCACGAAAAACTGTCCCCTTACGAGTGCGGGTTTGACCCCCTAGGCACAGCCCGCCTACCATTTTCCATCCGGTTTTTCCTTGTCGCCATTCTTTTCCTTCTGTTTGATCTAGAAATTGCCCTTCTCCTACCTCTCCCATGAGGAGACCAACTAACATCCCCTCTTCTCACCTTCCTTTGAGCCTCCGCTGTCCTAGCCCTCTTAACCCTAGGCTTGGCCTATGAATGACTCCAAGGCGGGCTAGAATGGGCTGAATAGGCAGTTAGTTTAAGAAAAACATTTGATTTCGGCTCAAAAACTTCTGGTTAAAGTCCATAACTACCTAATGACCCCCGCCCACTTCACTTTCTCGTCAGCATTCGTACTAGGGCTCGCAGGCCTGGCCTTTCACCGAACCCATCTCCTTTCCGCCCTTCTCTGTTTAGAAGGAATAATACTATCCCTATTCATCGGCATATCCCTATGAACACTACAGCTGGACGCCACAGCTTTCTCACCCTCCCCCATACTATTATTAGCGTTTTCAGCCTGTGAAGCTAGCGCAGGCTTAGCCCTCCTAGTAGCGACAGCTCGTACCCACGGCACTGATCGACTACAGAGCCTAAACCTCTTACAATGTTAAAAATCCTCATCCCCACCCTAATGCTAATCCCAACAATTTGACTCTCTCCTGCCAAACGATTATGAACCCTGACCCTCGCACACAGCCTAATCATCGCATTAGCCAGCTTTTCCTGACTAAAAAACCTCTCAGAGACAGGATGATCTTGTCTCAATTCTTACCTAGCAACCGACCCCCTCTCCACCCCCCTGTTGGTCCTTACTTGCTGACTTCTTCCTCTCATAATCCTCGCTAGCCAAAATCATCTAGCCTCCGAGCCCGTAGGCCGTCAACGAATGTATATTACGCTGCTAACAACCCTACAAATCTTTCTGATTATGGCATTCGGTGCTACCGAAATCATTATATTTTATGTCATATTTGAGGCCACCCTCCTCCCAACCTTAGTTTTGATTACTCGATGAGGTAACCAGACAGAACGACTAAGCGCAGGATTCTACTTCCTATTTTATACCCTAGCAGCATCCCTCCCCCTCCTCATTGCCCTCCTACTTCTCCAAAACACTACAGGAACCCTGTCACTATTAACTCTACAATTCTCTAGCCCCCTGTACCTCACCTCATATGCAGATAAAATTTGATGAGCCAGCTGCTTACTAGCATTCCTAGTTAAAATACCACTTTATGGCGTCCACCTCTGACTCCCTAAAGCACACGTCGAAGCCCCTGTAGCAGGCTCTATAGTACTTGCCGCCGTATTACTAAAGCTCGGAGGTTACGGAATAATGCGAATACTCACTATTCTTGAACCACTTACTAAAGAACTAAGTTACCCCTTCATTATTCTAGCGCTATGAGGCGTAATTATAACGGGCTCAATCTGCTTGCGCCAAACCGACCTCAAATCACTAATTGCTTACTCTTCAGTCAGTCACATGGGCTTAGTAGTAGGAGGCATTCTCATCCAAACAGCCTGAGGCTTCACAGGCGCTCTGATTCTAATAATCGCACACGGCTTAACCTCCTCCGCCCTCTTTTGCCTCGCAAATACTAACTACGAACGTACACACAGCCGAACCATACTATTAGCTCGAGGCCTCCAAATAGCTCTCCCACTAATAACATCATGATGATTTCTTGCCAGCCTAGCTAACTTGGCTCTTCCCCCTCTCCCAAACCTCATGGGGGAACTAATAATCTTCACATCACTCTTCAACTGGTCCTGATGAACCTTTATCCTTACAGGGGCTGGTACACTAATTACAGCAGCCTACTCCCTCTATATATTCCTAATGACCCAACGAGGCCCGCTCCCAGCACATATCATTGCTCTAGACCCCTCCCACTCACGGGAACATTTACTAATTACCCTTCACCTCATCCCCCTCCTCCTCCTGATTCTAAAGCCTGAGCTAATCTGAGGTTGAACCGCCTGTAGGTATAGTTTCAACAAAAACATTAGATTGTGATTCTAAAAACAGAGGTTAAAATCCCCTTACCCACCGAGAGAGGCTCGTAGCAACGAAGACTGCTAATCTTCGCCACCTTGGTTGAACCCCAAGGCTCACTCGAACGCTCCTAAAGGATAATAGCTCATCCGTTGGTCTTAGGAACCAAAAACTCTTGGTGCAAATCCAAGTAGCAGCTATGCACTTTACACCACTTACCATAACATCAAGCTTAATCCTCATCTTTACATTATTAATGTACCCCGTACTTACAACCTTGAACCCAAACCCCCGAAAAGCCGACTGAGCCCTCATCCAAGTTAAAGGGGCCGTCAAAGCAGCTTTCTTTGTCAGCCTCCTGCCCCTTTGCCTGTTCCTAAATGAAGGCGCAGAAACAATTATTACCAACTGAAACTGAATAAACACCACAACCTTTGATATTAATATTAGCTTTAAATTCGATTACTACTCCATTACTTTCACCCCAATTGCCCTTTACGTCACCTGGTCCATCCTCGAATTCGCATCCTGGTATATACATTCAGATCCTTTCATAAACCGATTTTTTAAATACCTCCTTATCTTCCTTATCGCTATAATTATTCTAGTTACAGCAAATAACCTTTTCCAACTCTTCATTGGCTGAGAAGGAGTAGGCATCATATCCTTCCTCCTAATTGGTTGATGATACGGGCGAGCAGATGCAAACACTGCTGCCCTCCAAGCAGTCCTATATAACCGAGTCGGAGATATTGGTCTAATTTTTGCCATAGCCTGAATCGCAATAAACCTCAATTCATGAGAAATACAACAAATTTTCGCAGCGGCAAAAGACCTAGACCTCACCCTACCCCTTCTGGGACTTATCCTTGCCGCTACCGGAAAATCGGCCCAATTCGGCCTACACCCGTGACTTCCCTCCGCTATAGAGGGCCCCACACCGGTCTCTGCCCTATTACATTCTAGCACCATAGTTGTAGCCGGCATCTTCTTGCTAATCCGAACGAGCCCTCTTTTACAAGAAAACCAAACAGCCCTAACAACCTGCCTATGCCTAGGAGCTCTAACCACACTATTCACCGCTACCTGTGCACTTACACAAAATGACATCAAAAAAATCGTTGCTTTCTCCACATCAAGTCAACTAGGCCTGATAATGGTCTCCATCGGCCTAAACCAGCCCCAACTCGCCTTCATTCACATCTCCACCCACGCCTTTTTCAAAGCGTTACTATTCCTCTGCTCCGGCTCAATTATCCACAGCCTCAATGACGAGCAAGATATCCGAAAAATAGGAGGAATACATCGCCTAACTCCCTTCACATCCTCCTGCCTTACTATTGGTAGCCTAGCCCTCACAGGCACACCTTTCTTAGCTGGCTTCTTCTCAAAAGACGCTATCATCGAAGCCCTAAACACATCACACCTCAACGCCTGAGCCCTTGTCCTGACCCTCTTAGCCACCTCCTTTACAGCTGTTTACAGCCTCCGAGTCATCTTCTTTGTATCAATAGGACACCCCCGATTCAACTCTTTATCCCCCATCAACGAAAACGACCCCGCAATAGTTAACCCCATAAAACGACTAGTTGGAGGGAGCATTATTGCCGGCTTCGTAATTATCTCAAACACCCTCCCCCTAAAAACGCCCATCATGTCTATGCCTCCCTTACTTAAATTAGCCGCCCTAGCTGTCTCCATCCTTGGCTTAATTATAGCCCTTGAACTAGCATCCCTAACAAGCAAACAATTCAAACCAATTCCCCAACTAGCCTACCATCACTTCTCCAACATACTAGGGTTCTTCCCAACAATTATCCACCGCCTCCCACCTAAACTAAACCTAGCACTAGGGCAGGCAATTGCCACCCAAATAATTGACCAAACCTGACTCGAAAAAACCGGTCCCAAAGCCGTCACTTCCTTAAATACACCCCTGATTTCAACTGTAAGCAACATCCAACGAGGGATAATCAAGACCTACCTCATTACTTTCCTGTTAACCCTAGCCATCGCCACTCTTATACTTTTATTTTAAACAGCCCGAAGAGTCCCCCGGCTTAATCCCCGAGTTAACTCCAACACCACAAACAGAGTAAGAAGAAGAACCCACGCACCCACAACTAACAACCCACCCCCTAACGAATACATCAACGCAACGCCCCCAATATCCCCCCGAAGCACAGAAAACTCACTAAACTCATCTGCTGATACTCAAGAAAATTCATACCAGCCCTCCCACAAAAAACAAGTAACTAAAACTACCCCCAGAATATATATAAACATGTATATAATAACGGCCTGATTTCCCCAGCTCTCAGGATAAGGCTCGGCGGCAAGAGCCGCCGAATAAGCAAACACAACCAATATCCCTCCCAAATAAATTAAAAACAAAATCAAGGACAAAAAAGAGCCTCCATGCCCCGCTAAAATCCCACACCCAAAACCTGCTACTACAACCAGCCCCAAAGCTGCAAAGTAAGGAGAAGGATTAGAAGCTACCGCAACAAGACCCAGTACTAAACCCAACGAAAATAAAGACATCATATAAGTCATAATTCCTGCCAGGATTCTAACCAGGACTAATGGCTTGAAAAACCACCGTTATTATTTAACTACAAGAACTCTTAATGGCAAGTCTACGTAAGACCCACCCCCTCCTAAAAATCGCCAACGACGCACTAGTTGACCTTCCAGCCCCCTCCAACATCTCTGCATGATGAAACTTCGGCTCTCTACTTGGCCTTTGCTTAGTTTCCCAAATTGTCACAGGACTATTCTTAGCTATACACTACACTTCAGACATTGCAACAGCTTTCTCCTCCGTTGCCCACATCTGCCGAGATGTAAACTACGGATGACTAATCCGAAACCTCCACGCCAACGGCGCATCCTTCTTTTTCATCTGCATTTACTTCCACATTGGTCGAGGGCTATACTACGGCTCCTACCTCAATAAAGAAGCTTGAAACATCGGCGTAGTTCTTCTACTATTAGTAATAATAACCGCTTTCGTTGGTTACGTCCTACCTTGAGGCCAAATATCATTTTGAGGAGCCACTGTTATTACTAACCTTCTATCCGCAGTCCCCTACATTGGCAACACTCTTGTCCAATGAATCTGAGGCGGTTTCTCAGTCGACAATGCAACCTTAACTCGCTTTTTCGCATTCCACTTCCTCCTGCCCTTTATCATTGCAGCTATAAGCCTCATCCACTTACTTTTCCTACACGAACAAGGCGCAAATAACCCCCTCGGCCTAAACTCAGACGCAGACAAAATCCCATTTCACCCTTACTTCTCCTACAAAGACCTTCTAGGATTCGCTATCCTCTTAATTGCACTCACCTCCCTAGCACTGTTCTCTCCTAACCTATTAGGGGACCCAGACAACTTCACCCCAGCCAACCCCCTCGTGACCCCACCACATATTAAACCCGAATGATATTTCCTATTTGCATATGCAATCCTCCGATCCATCCCCAATAAATTGGGGGGAGTATTAGCCCTACTAGCATCAATTCTTGTCCTCTTAGTTGTTCCACTAATCCACACCTCAAAGCAACGAAGCCTGACATTCCGACCCATGACCCAGTTCTTATTCTGAACACTAATTGCAAACGTCGCTATTCTCACTTGAATTGGGGGGATGCCTGTCGAACACCCCTACATTATCATCGGACAAATCGCCTCTTTCCTCTACTTCTTCCTATTCTTAGTACTTATACCATTCGCTGGCTGACTGGAGAATAAAGCCCTTGAATGATCTTGCATTAGTAGCTCAGCTTCAGAGCGCCGGTCTTGTAAACCGGACGCCGGGGGTTAAAGTCCCCCCTACTGCTCAAAGAAAGGGGATTCGAACCCCTACCGCTAACTCCCAAAGCTAGAATTCTTAAATTAAACTATTCCTTGAACATATATTACAGTATTATATTCACATTATAATTCATATGTATTATGGTGTATATGCATACATGTATGTATAATTAACATATATTTAGTTCAAAACAATTATGTTAATGGGACTTTTAACATTAGATGTAGCTTTAGACATAAATATATGACTAAAAATTGTAAATATTTTGCAATTTTAATTAAGTCTCGGGTATACGATCAGTTATAAACTTCTACCAAGACACTGAAATCCCGTGATTACAACCAAGTATCACCATACAGATAAAGCTTATTGTACGATGCCCAATAAGAACCTACCAATACGAACAAGTATGTGATAATGGTTATTGAGGTCGAGGACATGTACTCGTGGGGGTTTCTATTAATGGACACTATCGGCATCTGGTTCCTATTTCAGGGCCATGAATAATCATAAGCCTCAGTAGCTTTATTGAAATTTACATAAGTTAATGTTGACAACCATTCCCGGGAGCAACCCCCATGCCGAGCGTTCTTTCCACAGGGGTCACTGGTATTTTTTTCTCTTTTTATCCTTTCACTTGACACTTCACAGTGATTATCCGTATAAAATCAAGGTAGGATTAAACAATATGAAATATGTATTTCTACGTAAATATATAGTTAATGCATCAGGACTTTAATCCAAAATTACATTAGACTTTATCAAGGACATAAACACTGCTATCTCCCACTCCAAACACCCTAACATACAAACAATGTGCCCCGGGGTCTCGTAAACCTGCCACTAGTGACCTTTTTTGATAAATAGTTTCCCCCCCCCCCCCCCCCCCCCACATAGGAAGAAAACTAACATCTCCAAACCCTTCTGAACAACAAAAACCCCCGAACTCTTATCTCAATTTAAAATGAGCATATTTACAATATTACAGTATTGCACAC